GAACCATACCACATAGTTCCAGCAACAACAAAGGCTGCAAAAAAGACAGCAGCGATACTACTGGAAAGGACGGTTTCAATATTTCCCATACGTAATCCTTTGTATAGACGTTGAGGCGGACGGACACTAAGATGGAATAGGCCCGCTAATATGCCTAATGTCCCTGCTGCAATATGATGAGAGGCTATTCCGCCCGGAACAAAAGGATCAAAACCTTCCACACCCCATGCCGGACTTACAGATTGTACCCTTCCGGTAAGTCCATAAGGGTCGGACACCCATATTCCAGGACCGTACAATCCGGTTACATGAAAAGCGCCAAACCCAAAACAAGCCACCCCCGAGAGAAATAAATGAATTCCAAAGATCTTGGGCAAGTCCAAAGAAGGTTTTCCCGTACGTTCATCACAAAATATTTCTAGATCCCAATACACCCAATGCCAGATAGCTGCCAAGAAGCACAAGCCAGAAAACACAATATGAGCTCCAGCCACACCTTCATAACTCCAAATACCCGGATTCGTTACGGTTCCTCCAGTGATACTCCAACCGCCCCACGAATTGGTTATCCCTAAACGAGTCATGAAAGGTATAACGAACATGCCTTGTCTCCACATTGGGTCGAGAACAGGATCAGAGGGATCAAAAACTGCTAATTCATATAGAGCCATCGAGCCGGCCCAACCAGCAACCAAAGCTGTATGCATTATATGGACAGACAGCAAACGACCGGGATCATTCAATACAACAGTATGAACACGATACCAAGGCAAACCCATGGAAATACCCCTTTATCAACGAAAAATAGACACTATGTAACTTTATTGCACTGAAAAAACTATGTTCTATATTTCCACTTTTCAGTGGATTATCTCGGGGAAAGGATTACTATTTTTATTTTAGTAATATTTTAGTAATAATGTAAGAATTCGGTTTGTAAGAAACAAGGGAAGCAGATCTATTCTATACCCGATAAGTAACAATACGCAATGGCAGGGTTGGCCGTCTATCTTTATCTATGAGCGAATGCATACATATTTGTTCATCATTCAAAGGGCCTAATCGTATTTGTAAGAATTTTACTTTTTAAGTTTGTCTCCCTTTACTTTATTTTTATTTAAGATTTCGTTTTTTTATGAACTTATCGAATCTAAACATAAAATATGATAAAGCCCAATCTTATTAACACTTTATGAAAAAAAAATTCATTGTTACGCTTTCACATCAAAGTGATGAATTAGAGTATTTCATTTTTTTTTTTTCATTAAATGCCTATTGGTGTTCCAAAAGTTCCTTTTCGAAATCCTGGAGAGGACGATGCAATTTGGATTGACATATAGTGCGACTTGTCAGATATATTGGGTCATATGGGATTTTCCCGTTCTCCCCCCCGATCGGGATATACTCTGTTTCGCCCAAGAAAGATTGATTAAATCTAAATCATCAAAAATCGGGAGCGTGAAATAAAATTAAGTGCAATTGCTTTCCCTTTTGGGGTATACAGATTAATATTATCCAATTTAGAATAATTTATGGTTGGCTTGCTTGTTTGGACCAATAAAATGAAGTATCCAGGCTTCGTTTAGAAAAAACCAATCAGTAAAGTAATATATCGAGCATTACTACTTGTATCCTATTCTATTTAATTTCGAATTTAATTTAATTTAGAATTTATAAGTAGATAAGTAGAAGTAATATCAAATTGATAATCATAATCAATGGAATAATATGATGAATACATTAAATATTCGGCGTAAAGCATGAAATGAAAAAAAAAAAAGTGTAGCAAAAGGGTGTGGTATGGGGGCATTTGCCCTATATGTGCAAATCAAAATCGGGCGGATCTTTACTCGGAGTAGAGCGCAAACCTAAAAGAATTGAATAAGACCCTTCGGGAACAAGAAAATGGCATCACGATTTGAATTGGATCACGATGAAAAATACATCAATGATGAAGTTAGTTTGATAAGTTTAATGAATTCTTTTTTAGATGTAAACACATCAAAACTCATCTTTCTTGAAAAATGGAAGAAAAGCCCTCCGTTAGAATAGAAGTTAGACAGAACTCACTAGCAAAAAAGGGGGGGGGGGCTGGAATCTACACATTGATTCTTTTTTTTTTTTCGCGATTTATTTGGTGAACCGTATGCATCAAAAGGTGCATGTACGGTTTATAGGGGGTAGTTTTTTATCCTAATCAATCGACTTTATCGAGAAAGATTACTGTTTTTAGGTCAAGATGTTGATAGCGAGATTTCGAATCAACTTATCGGTCTTATGGTATATCTCAGTATAGAGAGTGAGACCAAAGATTTGTATTTATTTATAAACTCTCCCGGCGGATGGGTAATACCGGGAATAGCTATTTATGATACTATGCAATTCGTGCGACCGGACGTACAGACAGTATGCATGGGATTAGCCGCTTCAATGGGATCTTTTATCCTGGTCGGAGGACAAATTACCAAACGTCTAGCATTCCCTCACGCTCGGCGCCAATGGGTTTTTATTTGAAAGAAAACTATGCCTTCGCCGTCTGAACTATGAATATTAAGTAATAATAGCATGGCATTTCGAATTCGATATAAGAAATTTTTTTTTCTTGTTTTTTAAAACGGTAGATTATGTATCGAAAGATTAGTATGAGATATAGGGATATTTACGATTTTATCTTATCTATCGGGATCTATTTCAGCGTCACAAACTTTTTTGTTTTCACGCCCGGGGACTCTTAACACATTTATGTTATGAAAGAGTACGAAAAAAAAAAATTATATTATTTTTTTATTTGCATTTGAAAAAAGAAACTTTGGGATTGCTAAATCGCCCATGAAATAAAGCAACGGAACCACCATAGTATTTTTTTAACTCCTAAAAAAAAAGAAGGGCGGTTATTGTATTATTTACCGATCTAGGCATGAGAAATGAAATATTCTCTGTTTTTATTCAATGAAAAGTAAAAGTAAATTCTATTGTGGAGCCGTATGCAATGCGCAAACAATGCCTGTACGGTTGTTCAATTTTATCTTTTTTTTCTTATTATTCGTTATCTCTTCTCTTTCTCGTCACCGTATCAGCCGAGATAGAGTAACCATCGATTATCTTATATCCTCAGGGTAATGATTCATCAACCTATTGCTGGTTTTTATGAAGCACAAGCAAGAGAATTTGTCCTGGAAGCGGAAGAACTACTGAAACTTCGCGAAATCCTGACAAAGGTTTATGTACAAAGAACGGGTAAACCCTTATGGGTTGTATCCGAAGACATGGAACGAGATGTTTTTATGTCAGCCACAGAAGCCCAAGCTTATGGAATTGTTGATCTTGTAGCAGTTGCCTAAAAAATAGCAGGAATTTTATGCAATCGCAGTTTGCGATTTTATTTATTATTTTTATTCTTTTCTTTTTTTAACTATTAATATAGAAAATTAATATAGAAAATAAATAACTCATAATCGTCCGGTTAGGATCGATCTAAACCAGCCCATTATGCATACGATTCAACATGCCAACGATTAAACAACTTATTAGAAACACAAGACAGCCAATCAGAAATGTCACCAAATCCCCCGCACTTGGGGGATGCCCTCAGCGCCGAGGAACATGTACTCGGGTGTATGTGCGACTCGTTCAGATCATGGGTTCGGATAAGATAAAATAAAGGAAACCGCTTTTCCGCTATCCGTGAGCAGTACGGATGAATAGGATAGAATAGAAGAAAGCCCTTCGCTATCTAAAAAAAACATTTATCATACCCCTCTCTTGTGTATCAAATTTATGGTTTCCATTGGTGCATTAATCACCTCAATTTTCAATTTAAAATGAGAAAGAATTCCCATTGGTAGCAAATGATTAGTCGTTAAGCAGGGGAAATCTTATTTTAATTTAAATTAAAATAAAAAAAGGCCGAAAGTTATGCCCCCACTCTTGCAAGAACGGACTAACAGGGTCAGCCAATCCGCTAATTTTCATAATTAAATACCGTTACTGTATAGATAGATCTCGTTGTGAAAGAACTATTACTGGAGAATTCATGAGTAGAGCTAAAAAGTATGAACTGTACAAGTTAGCAATAGCATTGATTAAATGATTAAATGAGGAAAGGGGCTCCGGTGTATAGAGCAGACCTCACCGTTTAAGAAATAACCATAGAAACGATGGAACCCACTAATTTTTTAGCTATTTCTAGTTATTACTTTTTTATTCGGTTTTTGTTTGATACCCAATATCAATACAATTTTTTTTTCTCTTTTTCTAGGCGAAATACCTAGAAAAAAAAAGAACAAATCGTGGTTGGGAAGGTTATAGTAGCAAAAGCCGTTGGAATTATTATTTTATACATTGGCAGAATCCGTTTTGTTAATATAGAAGGGGGAAAACGAATAACTGAAAGAAAAGAAATTTATTAGTTATTCATCAAAGTTTCGTTTATTCAATGACCAGAATTAGACGAGGATATATAGCGCGGAGGCGTAGAACAAAAATGCGTTTATTCACATCAAGTTTTCGAGGGGCGCATTCAAGACTTACTCGAACTATTATTCAACAAAAAATAAGAGCTTTGGTTTCGGCCCATCGGGATAGAGATAAGCACAAAAGAAATTTTCGTCGTTTATGGGTCACTCGGATAAATGCAGTAATTCGCGAAAGCGGGGTATCCTATAGTTATAATAGATTCATAAACAATCTGTCCAAGAGACAGTTGCTTCTTAATCGTAAAATACTTGCGCAACTAGCTATATTAAATAGGAATTGTCTTTATATGATTTCGACTGACATTAGAAAATAAGGAAAATGGAAGGAGTACATCAGGATGTTTTACATACACGTTATTTCCGGGAGAATGAATTCCGAGAAGGTAGAATAGAAATTAATATGATAAAATAAGAGAATATGATCAGGTAGCCAAACTGAGTAAAAACTTGAATTTAGATAAAAAAAACGATTTTTTTTTCCAATTCGTTTTTTTCTTACAAGACGACGACAATCAAATCTAGATTTTCAGATTTTTCGAACAAAATATCAATTTAATTTGAGCTCGGATTCGAATTTGGATTTTGATTCAATTGAAGAGTAACCCTATTTTTTTCTAGTTCTAAGACCAGAAGTGCGAGCGACCAATTCGTTTTTTTCAAAATGTTTTTCATTATTAAGAAAAGGTAACAAAGATAAAATACGGGCTTGCTTTATAGCAATAGTAATTAATCGTTGTTGTTTTAAAGTTAATCTATTTACCCGCCTAGATAATATTTTTCCTTGTTCACTAATAAATCGAGTAATTAAACTTATATTTCTATAATCAATTCGATCCCCCGATTGGATCGGGGGCAAACGCCTACGAAGGGGTCGCTTGGACTTAAAAAAAAGTCGCTTGGATTTATCCATGGTTTGTTTAGTCCTTATTTTGAAAATCCTATTTCTTCTAATTCTAAATCATTATCATTTTTGATCCGATCAAGTAAAATAAATAGGATTTTCCTTCTTTCTTGTTTCTATTTCAATATAGAATTTACAATATTGAAATTATTTACAATATTCAATTTATTAAAATTGTATATACAATTTTATAAATAGATTTTATCTTTCCATATTATATCCTAATAGGATATTTTTTGTTAATATACCATTTTTCATCTTCCCTGTAAAGCCGCTATCGTTTCCGTCTATTTCTTTATCTCCCCATGAATTGTATGCTTGGAACAATAGGGACAGAATTTTCTCAATTCCAATCGATTAGGCGTATTGTGTCGATTCTTTTGAGTACTATATCTGGAAATGCCTCTTGGTTTCTTATTAACATTGTTTCGAACACAACCGGTACATTCCAAAATAATTCTTACTCGGACATCTTTACCCTTGGCCATGAGCCCCCCCCTCACCTTGGTTTTTTATTTACTCAACGCTTCGATTTTCCGATCTGAAGAGAAGAAGAGCGGAATAAAAAAAAATCGAAGTTGCTAGCTCGAAATCAAATCCAGAAATCAAATTATAAAAAATTTCATTGCAACCCAATATCCTAATAAAAAAAAAAAGTAATAAAATAATAAGTAATACAATGCTTTGAAAATATATTTCAATTAGAAGTTTAGTACAGTATTTCATTTAAACATCGTATATGATACTCTCGCCCTAGCTACATTTTGATTTCCGTTTTCTTAATTGACGTTAATTTACTTGAAGACGGGGCCCGCGCTCTGGATTTTGCTGCGGTTGAATAAACTTTCTTTTATTCTATTTTTTTTTTGTTTTTTATAAATAAAAATTTTTTTTTTGTTTTTTATAAATAAAAAACAAAATTTTATAAATAAAAAAAAAAAAATAGAATAATTTTTATAAAAATAAAGAAGAGGGGATAGCAGTCACAGATATTTAATTGTATCTCTAATCTTCTTCACACCCCGCGTTATTGTTATGTTAATAAAATAACTAGAATGAAAAAAACGGGAATGTCAACGCATCCGGGAAAAAGCGATTGATCTCTATCAATAGACCGGCTAAAGCCCCGAACCATAGAGTACTTATTACCGGGGCTACAGATAGATATGTTTTTAGATCTCGCATTTTAAATCCTCCTTATTGTAATAATTGGAATATAATTGTAATAAATAATATTTATTGTAATACCTAATGGTAATACATATATGATCAGATCAGATATATAGTTAAATAAAAAAAGATCGGATGTATATATAAAAAAAAGCCACTTGCGTTTGGTTTGTACACAGAATCCAGAATTAAAATTGAAATGTACAACGCTTTGATAGATAAGATTTTACTTTTCTTAAAAGAACAAAATATATATCTTTTTTCCTATTTTATTTTTTCATATACCATAGAATATCATATAATAAAATAAAAAAAAAAGTTTATTATTATATGATAAAAAAATGATATGAGATCAAAAAAAAAGACGAAATAGAAAGATCGAAATAGCAAGATAATATGTTGTATATCAATGAAGAAAATAAAATAAGTATATAGAAAAGAAGGCAGGAATTCTCTACAATGACATTGTAATCCAATTGAATTGAAATGAAAGGGATGTAGCGCAGCTTGGTAGCGCGTTTGTTTTGGGTACAAAATGTCACGGGTTCAAATCCTGTCATCCCTACCTATCACTTCGCCTCAGAGCCATAACGAGGGTCCATTGAGATCAATAAAAATTGGACATGACATACCTACTCTTTAATTTCTATTTTATATCATATTATATATCATCCTATAGCCCTTCAACATGTATTGTAGTTAAAAAAAATAAAGACTTTTTTTCCTTACAGTCTTTTTTTTTGTAATTTCGTGGTAAGAAAGCGCTCTTAGTTCAGCTCGGTAGAACGTGGGTCTCCAAAACCCAATGTCGTAGGTTCAAGTCCTACAGAGCGTGATTCCGTTCTTGTTTTTTTAGGTCGAAATTTTTACGTAAAAAATGGAACAGCAATCTGAATTTGACCTCCCCCTTTCTTGAATCCGAAGGAGGTCAGAAAAGCGAGGTATTAATTAATC